ATGATACTGGAACTCATGCCTTATCGAGCATCTTATCCCATTTTAAAATTAGTTTATTCCGCAGCAGCAAACGCGAATCATAATATGGGTTTGAACGAAGCGGATTCATTCATTAGTGAAGCCAAAGTCAATAAGGGTCCTATTAGGAAAAAATTAAGACCTCGGGCTCGGGGTCGGAGTTATCTGATAAAAAGACCCGCTTGTAATATAACAATTGTATTAAAAGAGAAATCAAAAGATCAATCTCCAATTTAGATAAATTCATATTAAATCAAATCCTATAACATCAAAGCCTATATATAATATATGAATATATAGATTAGATGGAATTAGATGGAATGGAACGATAATATAATAGAAAAATATGGGACAAAAAATAAATCCACTTGGTTTCAGACTTGGTACAACCCAACGTCATCATTCCTTTTGGTTCGCACAACCAAAAAATTATTCTATAGGTCTACAGGAAGATGAAAAAATACGTAATTGTATCAAGAACTATATACAAAAAAATAAAAGAATCTCTTCAGGTTTCGAAGGAATCGCACGTATAGAAATTCAAAAACGAATCGATTTAATCCAGGTCATAATCTATATTGGATTTCCAAATTTATTGATAGAAGGCCAAACACGAGGAATCGAAGAATTACAGACAAATGTACAAAAAGAATTTTCTTCTGCGAACCGGAGACTTAACATTGCTATCACAAGAGTTGAAAAACCTTATGGACAACCGAATATTCTTGCAGAATATATAGCTTTACAATTAAAAAATAGAGTTTCGTTTCGAAAGGCAATGAAAAAAGCTATTGAATTAACTGAACAAACTGATACAAAAGGAATTCAAGTGCAAATAGCAGGTCGTATCGACGGAAAAGAAATTGCACGTGTCGAATGGATAAGAGAAGGTAGGGTTCCCCTACAAACAATTCGCGCTAAAATTGATCATTGTTCCTATACAACTCGAACTATTTATGGAGTTTTGGGCATAAAAATTTGGATATTTGTAGACGAGGGATGATAGGCCTTTTTTTTTCTTGCTGCGATCTTGTCCAGTACTAGAACAAAAAATGACAAACTGTTTCATTCTTTTTTCCAGTAACTCAAACATAAAATGATCAATTCTATAAGGTTGAATAAAAATTTGATTGACCATTTGTTATAATTGCTATGCTTAGTGTGTGACTCGTTAATTTTTTCTTTAGAGTTTCAAGTTAGCTGGGATAAAAAAAAGATTGACCCCTGCTATAAACTTAATAACTACATAAACTAATAACCAACTTATTGCTTCGTATTGTCGAGATCCCAAGAAACAGTCACTATATGAGTAGATCAATCATATAGTTGCAGCAACTGAAACTGAAAATTTTCCATTATAGATTGTGAAACAAAAAAGGGGATGTGGATAAATGGAAGGATGATAGAAAGAGAGAACAAAAATATCAATGATATATGATTCCAATTTGTATGGTTTCTGAATTACCACATAAAAGGCAATGTGATAAAGCATCAATACTGAAAATAACATCAATACTGAAAATAACACTAATAATAAAATAAATAATAAAGAGCCTCGGGTTAATAAAAATTGAGGAGATTAACTCGGGAACAAATTTTATTGGGAGCTCCATTCCAGAATTCAGGCCTAACCATTAATAGAGAAGCTATGAGAACGACGAAACCTGTGACTGCATAGGATTCTATTAAAATAAAAACGAATCCGAATAATTCATTGGGTAGGATGGCGGAACAAACCAAGAAAAAACTGATTTATTCTGAGAGGTCATCGACTGACCTCCGAATGAAACAGAAGAGAGTCAATATTCGCCCGCGAAACCTTTATTTATTGGGACATTACAATATTTTGACATGATTTGATAAGAGTAAAAATAAGGATCGCTATCATTATAAAATATTAAATAATCTACATCTTTAAATATACATAACATAAATATGTACTACACGTTTAGCGGGATATCCTCTATATATTCCTATGCTATGTAACAAATTCAATATCAAAAAAAGCCACTATCACTATTTAGTTAATATATCACTATATTTAGTTAATATATATTGTATCCGTATGTAATTGAATCCCTTCCTTCGTGAGGAGCTGGATGAGAAGAAACTCTCATGTCCAGTTCTGGAGTAGAGATGGAATTAAGAAATAACCATCAACTATAACCCAAAAAGAACCAGATTTCGTAAACAACATAGAGGAAGAATGAAGGGAATATCTTGTCGAGGCAATCATATTAGTTTCGGCAGATACGCTCTTCAGGCACTTGAACCCGCTTGGATCACAGCTAGACAAATCGAAGCAGGACGAAGAGCAATGACACGATATGCGCGTCGTGGTGGAAAAATATGGGTACGTATATTTCCCGACAAACCTGTTACAGTAAGACCTACGGAAACACGTATGGGTTCGGGGAAGGGATCCCCGGAATTTTGGGTATCTGTTGTTAAACCAGGCCGAATACTTTATGAAATGAGCGGAGTATCAGAAACTGTAGCCAGAGCAGCTATTTCAATAGCTGCGTCCAAAATGCCTATACGAACTCAATTTGTTATTTCAGAATAAGGGTGTAAAATTAAAGAGTGCATTGAGGATTAAAAAACAACAAACAGCAAGTATATTTATTTCTGGACGGACAATATTTCTTTTTTTTTTTTTTTTTATAACCTTTGCATTGCAATAACGGATTCAAATAAAATGATATGATTCAACCTCAGACCCTTTTGAATGTAGCGGATAACAGCGGAGCTCGAGAATTGATGTGTATTCGAATCATAGGAGCTGGTAATCACCGATATGCTCATATTGGTGACGTTATTGTTGCTGTAATCAAAGAAGCAGTTCCCAATATGCCGCTAGAAAAATCAGAAGTTATTAGAGCTGTAATTGTACGTACTTGTAAAGAACTCAAACGCGATAACGGTATGATAATACGATATGATGACAATGCAGCGGTTGTGATTGATCAGGAAGGAAATCCAAAAGGAACTCGAGTTTTTGGTGCGATCGCTCGAGAATTGAGACAATTGAATTTTACTAAAATAGTTTCATTGGCTCCCGAGGTATTATAAATCCAAATATAGAATACTATGATAGAGAAGAAATATCTGAAATAGATCAAATTAGTAAATAAATTAATAGATTGTGTCTCACGCATATACTTTTCAAAAAAAAAAATAAATAAAACATGTTGATTATATCCAAATTGGAAGGAACCAATAATTTTAGTTCGTCATGGGGAAGGACACTATTGCTGATATAATAACTTCTATAAGAAATGCGGACATGGATAAAAAAGGAACAGTTCGGATACCATCTACAAATATCACCGAAAACATTGTTAAAATACTTCTACGAGAAGGTTTTATTGAAAATGTTCGGAAACATCAGGAAAATAACAAAAATTTCTTGGTTTCAACCCTACGACATAGAAAAACTAGTAAGGGAGCATATAGAACTGTTTTAAAGCGTATCAGTCGACCCGGTTTACGAATTTATTCCAACTATCGAGGAATTCCTAAGATTTTAGGTGGAATAGGAATTGTAATTCTTTCTACTTCTCGGGGTATAATGACAGATCGAGAAGCTCGACAAGAAAAAATTGGAGGAGAAATTTTGTTATATATATGGTAATCCTTCTCCTCTAGTATCCTAATTTTATCTCTAACTTCCTATTTATTTGTGAAATAGAGAGGAAAAGTGAGTTATATAACCCTTCCTCTATTAGTTGCTACTTCAAGGAGGTTACCTGGAATGAAAGAACAAAAATTGATTCATGAAGGTTTAATTACCGAATCACTTCCCAACGGTATGTTCCGGGTTCGCTTAGACAATGAGGATGTAATTCTAGGTTATGTTTCAGGGAGGATCCGACGGAGTTTTATACGTATACTACCAGGAGATAGAGTAAAAATTGAAGTAAGTCGTTATGATTCAACCAGAGGGCGTATAATTTATAGACTTCGCAACAAAGATTCGAGCGATTAGGTAATTTTCGAAATTCCTTTCATGGGAATACAATTCGAAGTGAAAACCAAATTCAAGAGACTTATTTTCTTCCAAGGAATAGATTCAGAATAAGGAATAAGAAATATGAAAATAAGGGCTTCGGTTCGTAAAATCTGTGAAAAATGTCGACTGATCCGTAGGCGCGGACGAATTATAGTAATTTGTTCCAATCCGAGACATAAACAGAGACAAGGGTAATCTAAAAAAGCTTTCTAAACTAAAGGAAGGACAAAAAAGGTCTCTTTTAACATGAAATGGATATTTCCATATCTTCTCTTTCTATATATTTCTAACTCATATTTATGAGATGATAAAATATGACAAAAGCTATACCAAGAATTGGTTCACGTAGGAATGGGCGTATTAGTTCACGTAAAACTGGGCGTAGAATACCAAAAGGAATTATTCATGTTCAAGCAAGTTTCAACAATACCATTGTAACTGTTACAGATGTACGAGGTCGAGTGGTTTCTTGGGCCTCCGCTGGTACTTCTGGATTCAAAGGCACAAGAAGAGGGACACCCTATGCTGCTCAAGCAGCCGCCGTAAATGCTATTCGTACAGTTTTGGATCAGGGTATGCAACGAGTAGAAGTTATGATAAAGGGTCCTGGTCTCGGACGAGATGCAGCATTACGAGCCATTCGTAGAAGTGGTCTACTATTAAGTTGTGTACGTGATGTAACACCTATGCCACATAATGGATGTCGACCTCCTAAAAAAAGACGTGTTTAGAAAAAGAAAAAAAGATTTCAAGAGAAATAAATGATTCAATAATCTGATCAAATAATAATATTAGTATGGTTCGAGAGGAAGTAGTAGGATCCACTCGAACACTACAGTGGAAGTGTGTTGAATCAAGGGTAGACAGTAAGCGTCTTTATTATGGTCGTTTCATTCTGTCCCCGCTTATGAAAGGTCAAGCCGATACCATAGGTATTGCCTTGCGGAGGGCTTTACTTGGAGAAATAGAA